TATATACTCCCTATTTGATCTACTCTTTATATATTTTAGTATCTATATATTATACTCTTTTAGATTCCTTATTATTGTATATACTCAATACTCACTTAAGTATAATTATATATGAAGTATAAGATATCTTTATAACAATATAACAATAAATAACAGGTACAAATTTTAAATTGAGGTACTCATTCTATGACAACTCTCAGCAACTTACCCTCTATTTTTGTGCCTTTAGTAGGCTTAGTATTTCCGGCAATTGCAATGGTTTCTTTATCTCTTCATGTTCAAAAAAACAAGATTTTTTAAATATGATGGGGTCAAATCTTATCTATTTTTTTTTTCAAGACTTAGGCTTACTTGGATCATAGCACAAATATCTATTTTAGTCGAATAGGGTATAAACGTGGGGCTTCCTCCGAGCATAAGCTCGTATACATGTGTAAACATGATATATGAGTAAATGAATTATAGCTATTTGAAAATAGATTGGTATCGGAATTCATTTCTGAAATGTAAAGTCAATATATCTATGTGGATATCTCTAAGAAATCATAGGAAAGTGAAAAGGATGGTATTATTTTAGTTTAGATCTAAGCAACTCGATGAATTATTCCTAAAGGTTTACACCATAATAGTGCTAGTTGATGAGGTTTACTTTGGAAACAAAAAAATGAAAGTCAAATTTTGGTTATTTCCCAATTCCAATAAAATACAACTAGATCTAATATAGTATGAGTTGGCGATCAGATCGGATATGGATAGAACTTATAGCAGGATCTCGAAAAACGAGTAATTTCTGTTGGGCCTTTATTCTTTTTTTAGGTTCATTAGGGTTTTTATTGGTTGGAACTTCTAGTTATCTTGGTAGGAATTTTCTATCTTTATTTCCCTCTCAGCAAATCATTTTTTTTCCACAAGGGATCGTGATGTCTTTCTATGGAATTGCGGGTCTTTTTATTAGCTCCTATTTGTGGTGCACAATTTTGTGGAATGTAGGTAGTGGTTATGATCGATTCGATATAAAAGAAGGAATAGTATGTATCTTTCGTTGGGGATTTCCTGGAAAAAATCGTCGCATCCTCCTCCGATTCCTTATGAAAGACATTCAGTCTATCAGAATAGAAGTTAAAGAGGGTATTTATTCTCGTCGTGCCCTTTATATGGAAATCCGAGGACAGGGGTCTATTCCCTTGACTCGTACTGATGAGAATTTGACTCTACGAGAAATTGAGCAAAAAGCTGCTGAATTGGCCTATTTCTTACGTGTACCAATTGAAGTTTTTTGAAAAAAAAAAAGAAATGAACTAAAGAATGAATGCTTTCTTAGCATTAGCAAAAGGGAAAAACGAAAACTCAAGAATTCCCTTTCACTTTTTTATATAGCAATAATTTAATCAAAGTTTATTCAGAACGCTAATTTGAGCAAAAAGCAAACGTACATCGAACAATTATCAAAGGAAATAGTTTTTGTCCATAAAAATGTTTTTTTTTTTTTTTTTTCTAAATTTTGAATCTTTTGATAGATCGGGGGTTCTTTCGTTTCGAAAACCAAAAAATATTCATTATTTGAAGTGACTCTTTCGTGCATTTATCGAAAGTCGACAATTGCTTCGAATTTGAGAAATTGATATATTTTGAACCAATATAGATATAATAATTAATAATTTTTTATATTTCTTCTTCAAATTCGAATTTGAAGTGGACTCTTTCTTATTCTATATTGTTTTTTCTGTATTCTTTCTAAATTCGGGGAAAGGACTAATCACTGTACTGAATCACAAATAAAAAAGGGAATAGATTCATGGGCTTGATTTGATTATTTGTAATGGAATAGAACTGATGCTTGATAGAAATAGTAGTATCATATAGAGTCGACGAATGAGGTGAGTTCATTTAAAAATTCAAATTCACAGATGAAAAAATGGCAAAAAAGAAAGCATTCATTTCCCTTCTCTATCTTGCATCTATAGTAATTTTGCCCTGGTGGATCTCTCTCTCATTTAATAAAAGTCTGGAATCTTGGGTTACTAATTGGTGGAATACTAGGCACTTCGAAATTTTTTTGAATAATATTCAAGAAAAGAGTATTCTAAAAAAATTCATAGAATTAGAGGAACTCTCCCTCTTGGACCAAATGATAAAGGAATACCCGAAAACACATTTACAAAAGTTTAACATCGGAATTTACAACGAAACGATCCAATTGATCAAGATGCACAATGAGGATCGTATCCATACGATTTTGCATTTCTCAACAAATATAATTTCTTTCGGTATTCTAAGTGGTTATTCTATTTTAGGTAATGAAGAACTTCTTATTCTTAACTCTTGGCTTCAAGAATTCCTATATAATTTAAGTGACACAATAAAAGCTTTTTCTATTCTTTTATTAACTGATTTATGTATAGGATTCCATTCGCCCCATGGTTGGGAACTAATGATTGGCTTGGTATACAAAGATTTTGGATTTGCTCATAATGATCAAATTATATCCGGTCTTGTTTCT